GTGATGCTGGGATCTTGGGTGGAAACAGGTGATATTTTAGTAGGTAAATTGACGCCTCAGACAGCGAACGAGTCGTCGTATACCCCAGAGGATAGATTATTACGAGCCATACTTGGCATTCAGGTATCCACTGCAAAGGAAACTTCTCTAAAATTACCTATAGGCGGAAGGGGTCGAGTTATTGATGTGAGATGGATCCAAAAAAGGGGGGGTTCCGATTATAACCCAGAAATGATTCGTGTATATATTTCACAGAAACGTGAAATCAAAGTGGGTGATAAAGTGGCTGGAAGACATGGGAATAAGGGTATTATTTCAAAAATTTTGCCTAGACAAGATATGCCCTATTTACAAGATGGAACACCGGTTGATATGGTTTTCAACCCCTTAGGAGTACCCTCACGAATGAATGTGGGACAGATATTTGAATGTTCGCTCGGGTTAGCGGGAGATCTTTTAAATAGACATTATAGAATAGCCCCCTTTGATGAGAGATACGAGCAAGAGGCTTCGAGAAAACTAGTGTTTTCGGAATTATATGAAGCCAGTAAGCAAACAAAAAATCCATGGGTATTTGAACCCGAATATCCAGGAAAAAGTAAAATATTTGATGGAAGAACTGGAGATCCCTTTGAACAACCTGTTCTAATAGGAAAGTCCTATATACTTAAATTAATTCATCAAGTTGATGATAAAATCCACGGACGTTCCGGTGGACATTACGCACTTGTTACACAACAACCCCTTAGAGGAAGGGCCAAACAGGGGGGACAACGAGTGGGAGAAATGGAAGTTTGGGCTTTAGAGGGATTTGGTGTTGCTCATATTTTACAAGAAATGCTTACTTATAAATCTGATCATATTAGAGCTCGTCAGGAAGTACTTGGTACTATGATTATTGGAGGAACAATATCTAATCCTGAAGATGCTCCAGAATCTTTTCGATTGCTTGTTCGAGAACTACGATCTTTGGCTCTGGAACTGAATCATTTCCTTGTATCTGAGAAAAACTTCCAGATTAATAGGAAGGAAGTTTGATCTGAATGAATCAGAATTTCTATTCTATGATTGACCGGTATAAACATCAACAACTTCGAATTGGACCAGTTTCTCCTCAACAAATAAGTGCTTGGGCTAACAAAATTCTACCTAATGGGGAGGTAGTCGGAGAGGTAACAAAACCCTACACTTTTCATTACAAAACCAATAAACCAGAAAAAGACGGATTGTTTTGTGAAAGAATCTTTGGACCTATAAAAAGTGGAATTTGTGCTTGTGGAAATTATCGAGTGATCGGAGCTGAAAAGGAAGACCCAAAATTTTGTGAACAATGCGGGGTCGAATTTGTTGATTCTCGTGTACGAAGATATCAAATGGGATACATAAAACTCGCATGTCCAGTGACTCATGTGTGGTATTTGAAACGCCTTCCTAGTTATATCGCGAATCTTTTAGATAAACCACTTAAGGAATTAGAGGGCCTAGTATACTGCGATGTGTGATTTGATCGAAATTATCATTTTACAGATTTGGACTGAGAAACTGTCATCCCATTCAATCTGATTGGGATGCCCCTAGTTTGACATGTATATTGGGACGAGTAACATGAAGCTCAGAATTATGGGTGTATTTTCAATACTTCCAAATGAAAGGGGAATTGATCCATGGTCGATTCTGTAATAGATAAATAAGAATTGCTAGTTATACCTCGTGAAAAAAAAAACTTTTTTGTGGAATTAGCCATTCTATTTTTTTTTAGAGAGAGATTCTGTTCAAGTAAGCAAATATAGCATGGTTACAGGAGTTTATCCATCGCATATATGCTTCAAGGGACATCACAGAATAACCATCGAGGTGAGTAGGGACCTAAAAGATCGAATAGAACAATATATCAACAAGTAAATCCCTTACGAGTTCAAAAGTATTCCTTTCAAAAAAAAAAAAAGGGGGGGGGGGATCCATCATTCGAAGGGAAGTAGACTACTCAAAAATTTGACATTTTATTTATTATTATTATGTCGTAATTGAATAAGTAATTCAGAAAATTAAAGTGTCAAATGAAGAATGAATCAATGAAATATTAGTTTGCCTTTACTGAGAACTTGAGTAAGGAGTAGAGTAGCTCTTTTGTTTGGGGGTTTTCTCAAACAAAAACAAAAAAAAAAATAAGAAAGAACCCCTTTCTTTATTTGATTTAACTACTTGAGCCGGATGAGAGGAAACCCTCACGTCCGATTTTGAAAGGGGGAATCCATAGGAACCTATCTCGATTTTTCTTTTGCTAGGCCCATAGCTAAAAAACCCACTTTCTTACGATTACGAGGTTCATTCAAATATGAAATCCAATCCTGGAAATACAGCATCCCGCTTTTTTTTACTACCCAAGGCTTCGAGACATTTCGAAATAGAGAAATCTCTACTGGAGCAGGTGCTATCAGAGAACAATTAGCCGATTCGGATTTGCGAATTATTACAGATAATTCATTGATAGAATGGAAGG